CCAGAAAAAAACGTCTGCTATGCTTAATATTTGTAGTTTGATAGGGATCTGTCATTATGACCTTTTTTCATATTCAAGTAGCTTTTTCTTCGGAAAATTGCCCGAGTCCTATGCTTTTTTGAATCCAATCGTAGATGTTATGCCCGTCATACCTGTGCTATTTTTTCTATTAGCTTTTGTTTGGCAAGCTGCTGTAAGTTTTCGATAAGATATTGAATTTTAATATCGCCTATAAAATTCCTGCTTTAGTTGATAAAAAATTCGAACAATTGATAAGATCATATATGTTTTAGAATACGAACCCCTCAATTCAACTTCTTGGTTAGTCGGAATAAACCCGACTTACCCCGTTTTCTTTTTCTCATTTTTGAACCCTTTTCGAGCGAAAGCCCCGTATTCTTCTTATTATATTAATTAGGATCCCCGCAATAACTAATTTCGGATATGAACGATATTTTTATTTTGGTTAATGGAAAACTCTTATTCAAAATGAATTTCGGAAAATCCTTTTCGATTTAGAATTTGGTTCTTGGTATCCACAGAGGATATGCGGTAGAAAACTGTAGGACCTATTCTATTTTTTTTTTCGAAAAAAAAAAAAAATTATCTTGGAGATTTTAGAATGCTTACTCTCAAACTCTTCGTTTACACAGTAGTGATATTTTTTGTTTCTCTCTTCATCTTTGGATTCCTATCTAATGATCCCGGACGTAATCCTGGGCGTGAAGAATAAAAGGTGTTTTTCTTTTACATTTTTTTTTTTAGGATTTTTTTTATGTTTAACTAAGAACAAAAAGCATTTTGACAATTCGGAAAAAAAAAATAAAGTCATCAACGGAAGAGGAAAGAGAGGGATTCGAACCCTCGGTACGAATAACTCGTACAACGGATTAGCAATCCGCCGCTTTAGTCCACTCAGCCATCTCTCCCAATTGAAGACGCTGTTAGATTACACATAAAGGAAGGATCTTTCTCTATTATATAGATATGTACACTTTTTATCAGCAATTTTATTTCGTTAAATAAAAAGGGGCTGTAAAGTGCCAACAAAACAATATAAAGAAAAGAAAAATAAAAAAGACTTCTCCTTTTATTTTATTGATCTTGTTCAAAAGACCCATCTTATTTTGTTTTGATTTTATTACCACGGCCCGGCCTGTTCAGCCCCTAACCGGGCCTTTTTTGTTCTTTGTTCAAACAAAACAAATTCTAAATAAATTATAGATAAATAAGAATGATTTATCTGATTGGAAAACAACTTAGTATTCTATAAAATTAGAAAACGGGATACGAAATCTTCAAGCAAGAACAAAAAGGGTAAGAAAGTCCGTACACGAAAACGAAAAAAGGTCAACACTCTAATTTTTATTCTTTTGAGAGGATACTAACTTTATTACTTTACTATTATTCTGCCCAATTTCCCTGTTCGACAAAAGGTCCAGTTGTATACAATAATCGCATTGTAGCGGGTATAGTTTAGTGGTAAAAGTGTGATTCGTTTTTTAACCTTTTAATAGTTAAAGGATCTTTGCTTTCGGTTTTATTCCTACTCCGATCAAAAACTTTATTTCCTAAAAAAAAAAAAAAAAAAAAAAATAGAAAATAAAAGGACTAAATCCTTTCCCTCTCAATTACATATTCGAGAAAAAAATAAAAATTCTCGTGATTTATATCCAACAGTCACTTAGAAAGTGAGAAATTGGATTATGAAATTGCGAAACATAATTTTCGAATTGAATTAATACTTCGAATTTAATAAGTAAAAAGGTCCATGGATGAAGATAAAAAGGAGGTTTCTAAGCGTAACTAAATCTTCCATTTTTTATTTGTAGAGAAGAATTTAAATCAAAATAGCTATTAAATGATAACTTTGGTTTACTAGAGACATCAACCTATTGTTAGCTCGGTAGAAACAAAATACCTTTCCTCAGGATCTTTTCAAATAAAAATAAAGAACGAAGTAACTAGAAAGATTGTTAGAATCTCTTCTAGAGGGATCATCTAGAAAGTGGTTTGTTTTGTCTGTATTCAGACAAAAAAAACTGACATAGATGTTATGGGTAGAATTTATTTAGAATTTTGTTCACATCCATAAAGGAGCCGAATGAAACCAAAGTTTCATGTTCGGTTTTGAATTAGAGACGTTCAAAACGATGAATCGGCGTCGACTATAACCCCTAGCCTTCCAAGCTAACGATGCGGGTTCGATTCCCGCTACCCGCTTTATAGTTTTTTAGTCGAAATCTTTATATATTCTATACTCTATAGATCAGATCTTATATTAGTAGGAGTGTATTATTAAATATAGAATTAAAATATTTCTCTCTCATATACAATCTGATTTTTTTTGTCAACCAAGAGATTGAAAAGAGCCAAATACGAAAAATAGGAATGAAAAGCGTCCATTGTCTAATGGATAGGGCAGAGGTCTTCTAAACCTTTGGTATAGGTTCAAATCCTATTGGACGCAAATTCTTTCCATATATTTATTTTCGATTTT